GCGAAGAAATTCGAAAAACAAAAAATCCTATAGGTTGACGCCACAAATTCCACCCCCAAAAACCATATTTTGATTGCGCTTCAACTATATCAACTGTACTTGAACTGTTAGATAATCCTAGTCGGTGATAACATCACTGCTACCATCTCTATTACAGAACCGTACATGAGATTTTCATCTCATACGGCTCCTCAAGGGTCACAGATAAATCTAAAGACCTGTTCGATATTATATTCTTTAATCTTAATATGTTTGTACGATCGATAAACTAAAAATCTATTGTAAGGTTCCGAATTAGACCAATGGAATTCTGTCTGCTATAGAATATAGTTCTAATAAACTGTGCTTCGGAATTGATCTCATCTTTTTTTTAACAATTCAATTGTTCTTTAGTTGAGTAATAACTTAATTCTTGAATAAAATATTTTTTGTAGCAATTTTTATTAATAGATTAATAGAGATTTCAACCTATTATTTTTGATTACAAAAATTAGACATTAGTTCATGAATCAGGATACGAATTCTAATTCTTTAAAGTTCTATGATAGGAAAAAAAGAAAAAAGCTGCCTTTGTTTTCTATTCTTTCTATTTTTTTGTTCCTATTCTCCTTTCTCATAAAAGGGGAGACGTAAAAAAGGGTAAAGGATTACTTCGTTCTTGATAGTTATTTACTTAATCGGGGATAGGAGCATACTCGGGATCGAAATCATGGGGAGTACTGCTTGGTTGTTTCTACTAACTTAAAGCCCCAATTGGATTTTCTTGATGTCGAAATATCCGGTTGGATAATTTTCATTATTTACATTACTAATCCTTTTTGTATCTTGGTGTTCCTAATCATCCACTCTTTTTTGCTCAATCCCTTATTATTCTTATAGTAATACAACTATGGGAATAGATAGTAAAAATTTTCTAGAGTTGGATCTTTTATTTTAAACCCGCTTCAAGCCATGATGACTAATCAATCAAAAGGTTGGGGTTAAACAGTATAGACTGTTGTTTCCTTTTCATTTCACTCTTGTACATAGGCAATGAGACTCCATTTTTTTACTGCAAATTTTTAAGCTGTTTTCTCTCACTCATATAACTATCTGGTTTAGGTCATCAATTTAACTTATGAATAAAAAAAGAAAAATAGATTCAATTCATTTAATTTTTTTACTAGAAACGAAAAATGAAATAAAAGAAAGTTTATGTTTTAACGAATCACACGTAGAGATATTGATAACACACATAGAGTTAATGGTATTTCATAACTAATTGATTGAGCAGCAGCCCGTAGACCACCTAAAAAGGAATATTTATTATTTGATCCATATCCTGACATAAGAAGTCCAATGGGAGCAATACTTGAAATAGCAATCCATAAAAAAACGCCTATACTGAGATCGGCTAGAACAAGATGATAGCCAAAAGGAATTACTGAATAACTTAACAAAATAGATATGACAGCTAGGGAGGGGCCAATACTAAATAAACTAATATTTCCTCGAGATGGAAGAAGATTCTCTTTGAAAAGCAATTTTGTCCCATCTGCTAGAGCTTGAAGAACCCCCAATGGGCCGGCATATTCAGGGCCAATACGTTGTTGTATCCCGGCGGATATTTCTCTTTCTAACCAAACAATTATGAGTACGCCTATTGTAATTCCTAATACAGTAGTTAAAATAGGGACAAACATCCATATGATGCCATAGATTTCTTTTAAGAATTCCAACCTAGAAAAAGAATTGATAGCTTCTACTTCTGTTGTATTAATTATCATTTCAACGATCAACCTCTCCCATAATGATATCTATGCTACCTAGTATCGTCATAATATCAGCCAATTTCATTCTTTTAACTAATTGAGGAAGAATTTGCAAATTGACAAAACCCGGCGGTCGAATTTTCCATCTCCAAGGAAAAACATTCTGATCTCCTATCATAAAAATCCCCAATTCTCCTTTTGGAGCTTCGACTCTTACATAAAGTTCTTGCTTCGACAATTCAAAAGTAGGAGAAGGTTTTTTACTAATGAATCGGTATTCAAAATCATTCCATTCGGTATTTCTTATTCCAGCAAAGCGCCGGGTTTCTAAATTCTCATAGGGCCCTCCCGGAATTCCTTCCAGAGCCTGTTGAATGATTTTTATAGACTCTGTCATTTCGTTGATTCGTACTAAATAACGAGCTAATGAATCCCCTTCTTTTTGCCATTGGACTTCCCAGTCAAATTCGTCATAACACTCATAATGATCAACCTTACGAAGATCCCATTGTATTCCGGAAGCTCGTAGCATTGGTCCTGATAAACCCCAATTTATTGCTTCCTTTTCACTAACAATGCCTACCCCTTCAACTCGTTCTAAAAAAATAGGGTTCCGCGTAATAAGCTTTTTATATTCAGCAACCTCCCTTAAAAAATAATCGCAAAAATCCAAACACTTGTCTATCCAGCCATGAGGTAGATCGGCGGCTATTCCTCCAATACGAAAATAATTATGCATCATTCGCATACCGGTGGCAGCCTCGAATAGATCATATATTAATTCTCTTTCTCGAAAAATATAAAAGAAGGGAGTCTGTGCACCAATATCTGCCATAAAGGGTCCAAGCCATAACAAATGAGAAGTTATACGACTCAACTCCAACATAATTACTCTGATATAACTAGCTCTTTTAGGTACTTGAATATTTCCCAACTGCTCTGGTGCATTTACAGTTATTGCTTCTGTAAACATAGTAGCTAAATAATCCCAACGTGTTACATAAGGCAAATATTGTATAATTGTTCGGTTTTCTGCAATTTTTTCCATCCCCCTGTGTAAATAACCTAATATTGGTTCACAGTCGATAATATCTTCACCATCTAGAGTAAGGATGAGTCGAAGAACACCATGCATTGATGGGTGGTGAGGACCCATATTTACTATCATGAGGTCCTTTCTTGTAGCTGGTGCAGTCATAGGTTTTTTTCCCGATTCATTCTTCCATGAATTGCTGAAAATCAAAAGAGAGTCATCAAAATTAAAATAATTTTTCAAATTAACGAGTTTTTATCTCTCGAATATTCAACTGACCTATTAATTCTTTATAACGTACTCTATTTTTTTTTGATAAATAAGCTAGCAGGCATTGGCGTTTTCCCAAAATTTTCCGAAGACCTCTCTGAGATAAATAGTCTTTTTTGTGCAATTCCAAATGGGAAGTAAGCTTTCGTATCTTATTAGTAAAACAGAATACTTGGAATTCAACAGACCCCGGGTTTTCTTCTTTTTCTTTTTGTGAAATAACTGAAATGAATGCATTTTTTACCATAAAATAATCTCCCCTTTTTACAAATATGAATTTTACCGATCAGTAATAATAATGTGAGTTAGTTTAATTTGGTATACATAATCAACTTACTTTTTTAAATAAAACGAATCAATCCAATTAAACTTGCATTCGGATAGGCATATAAAACAATAGTCTATTTTGCATTTTCAAAAGAGAATTGTTTAAATTTTAAAATTAAGAAGATTTTGTTGATTCGTTTTTAGAAATAATGGATACCCCATTACATTAAATTAGTATCATATATTAGACTAAAATGTAAGACAAGTTATATGTGCATTTGTTTGCTTTCATATATCAGATATGGTACAGACATAAAGTTTAATTAATTACCTTTCAATTGTGGGGTACATACGTATCCTTAACAGACTGAAACGACTTCCATTATTTGTATCAAACCAATAGCGATTCATACAAGATAAATCTTCGAATCGATAATTGGGCCAAAGAAAGAATTTTAATTTAATTAATTTTTGTCTATCAAGATCTTTATTTTCATTCAAAAATTGACTAGAACTTTTTAAATTATTCCCATTACAAAATATTATATTTTTATGCATACCTTGACTATTCTTTGAATGGAAACAAATTAGAATTCTCAATTCTCTACGACGTCGAAACGCTAAAATATTTTCAGGAAAAAGAAAATAAAAATGCTTATTTCCAGTTAGATGGCTTCGAATGGATTTATCAAAATCCTCCTTATCGGCATATCTTTGCTCTCGGTATCTTTGATTAGTACGATGCCTACTCTTATGAACTAATGCAATTTTTATGGTTTGATACATAATAAACTGGCCCGCTTTTTTTACAGACAGACGAAAAGGTTCGATAATCAATCTCCCCCTTTTCATCAATTCTGTAAGAGTTAAATTCTTTTTAATCAGCATTATATCAAGATTCATCTCTCTCCTTTGAATAGAGGATAGGGTTATTTTTTTTGGATTTCTCAGTCTAAGCAAGAGACAATATACTTTGATATTATTGATCATTCTTTGATTCAAAGCACCATCCCATCTCAATTGAAAAAGTAAATATCTTTTCAGGAAGAAATCTAGTTCTGCTTCCGTATTGCTCTTGTATTGTTTTTTCTTTTGTAGTTTTTTCATGTCTAATTCCGAATAAGTTTCTGCAATCTTGTTTTCTTGGTTTTGTATATTTGAGCTAAGATCTCTTTGATTTTCAAATTCTTTTTCTTTTTGATTCTTGAATTCAAATTCAAAATATTTTTTTTCGTTCGGCGGTATAAGTTCTTTTTGTTTTCTATTCATGTTTTGAGTTTCACTAAGACTTTCATTTATATTAAAATTCAAAAAAAGGAATTTGCTTGGTATAAGCCAGGGTTTCATTTTATATGCATTATAAAATAGGAAAAATTCTGGGAAGAACCAAAGTTCTAGCTTCGATATAGGATGACTTAATATTTCCGCATTCATTTCCATCCAATCCCATTTTTTTTTTTGCTTGGATAAATTGCTTTCTTCATTTTGATGAACCATAAAATAAAAAAGATCTTTTTTATCAACTTTATCAATAATTATTTGATAATTAGGAGCCTTAGTCTTAGTATTTTGATTCCTGTTGGTATTGACCTTGACCCAAGCTTCAATATCTATTTTTTTTCTAAAACAAAAATGCAGAATTTTCCAATCAAAATATTTTCGATCCGTATTTTTTTCCATATATATACTAGCACTTTTTCCTAGAAAATGATTGATAGGGATATAGGCTAATCTAGCAAAATGTTTTCTTTTTTGTGTATTGTAATTATAAGAATTCTTTGGAGTTTGATTTACTTGCAATGGTGATCTATAAATAGATAGGTCCTCCTTCTTTTCATAATTAATAGATCTATAAGATAAAAGATTATATCTATAGTATTTTTGAAAATTATCTTTCTGATTTGGTAATAAATATATTTCGTAATCACTTTGTTTTTTATAATAATTGAATTGTTCTTTTTCATATGAAACTTCTTTGTTTAAATTTTTATCTTGAATTGTACGACATTTTTTGGTGCTATTTCGCCACTTCTGTGCTATTAATTTAGACCATTTAATCTGGGATAAATTATATTGATAATAACCTCTTAACCAGCCTTTCCATTGATTTTTTTTCGAGTTCGGAAGTTTCTTATCTTTGAATTTAGAATCAATTATTACTTGTCTGCCAAAATAATTTTTGATTGAAGTTTTAAGAAAAAAAGATGTTCCGTGATATTCAAGAATAGATCTTAACTTAAACAAGTTAAGAACTTGAACTTGTGATAATTTGTAAAATACATATGCTTGTGAGAAGGAAGATAATTCATCAAAATTCTGTGAATTATTATTACTAATATTATAAAAGGGTTTTTGTATAGTTGAAATAAAGTCAATTGTATTTTGATTGGTTTTATTCTTTTTTTCGTTATTTTTTTTAGTATTGGAAATAGGTTTATCAATAAAATTTTTTGTTGATTCAAGAAAAAGTTTTGTATGTATTCTGGGAATATTAATGATAGATAAAAGGATATCTATGTATATCTTTTCAATGAAAAATTTTATAAAAAAAGAAAATTTACAGATTAATCGAGCACTACGTCTTTTTAATATTTGCCAAAAGGTTTTTGTTAATTGGAATCTTTTAGGATTACAACTACTTTTATTAGTTTTATTAGTATTAGGACTAACATTTATTCCTGGAGTCACTTTTTTTTTTTCTTTTGTAATTCTTTCTATTTTTTTTCTAATTGTACTTGTTCTATCAGTTAGACCATTCATTTTTTTTTTTGTCAGTAAAAAAATTGTCCAATTTCTAGATCTAATTTGATTCATAGATTCATTAATTATTTGATTATCCATTATCGAATTGTTTGCTTTTTTAGTTTCGCTTGATTTATCTACTTCTTTCAATCTACTAAATATAAATATATTTATTTTTGAGATTTCTTTTATTATTAGTTTTAAAAATAGAATCTTTTTGCTAAACCTTTCCTTTGTTTTTTTTGAGATAGTTAGAAATAATCTTGTTCTTGCTTTTAAAACTTGTAAAATTAAAAAGGTTTTTTTTTTTAAATTTACAAGTGTTTTTTCGAGTTTCTTTAAAACAGGTTCAAAAAAGGAAGGCCTTTTTCGGGGAGAACTAAAAGGGATCTCTGTTTCCATTCCCCAAACTGTTAAAAAACAAAAAGCATCTTTTTTACCCTTTTTTTTCATTCGATCTAAATAAGAATACCTTAGTTTAGATCCGTGCCAAGGTTTTAGACAGAAAGGAAATAGAATTTTTATCTGAATGCCGTCTAGTAACCAATTTTTTGGAAATTCTTGTTCTGATAATTGAACACCATTATAAGTACATTTAATATGTATTTCTCTCTTCCATTCCTTTAAATCTTCAGACCATTCAGGAAATTGCAATAGTAGCATACGGACAATATTCTTAGCTATTATTAATGAAGGTAATAGAATAAATTTTCTAACAGTTGATTGAGTTATTAACATTAAACCCCTTATTACTTGCGCAAATGGAATCGTATCCCAAGCTTCTGCTATTTCTATTCGTGCTTTCTCCTTTCTTTTGTTTTCTTCTTTTTTGTCTTTTTCTTTTTTTTTTTCTTCTTTTCTCTTTTCTTCTGTATAATCTGAAATTTTTATTTCTGCTCCCTCTCTCATCCAGTTTCGAAAAATGAGTTTCATTAGTCCTGAGGTATCAAAAGAAAAAAAATTCAATTTGTCTATTTTGTTCAAAAAGAGGAGAGAATGCGCATTTGCTTGAAAGAGTTCCCAAATAACTGTTTTACGTCTTTGTGCTCGGATAGAGCCTTTGATTATGTCTCTCCGAAAATCCGATTGTTGTGAATAGCGTATTAAAGCCACTTCGTCTGTTTGATCAGGGTTGTTAGTATCTTTATTAGTAGTATCACTATTTTGCCCGTTATCACTAAAAATTACTACACGTTTGAATTTTCTTGAACGAATCTCATGATCAATGGGTACTTCTTCTTCAACCTCTCCTTCCTGTTGTTCTAATTCATTGATTAATTTATATGACCGTCGAGGTACCTTTTTACTAATTTTTTTTATTCCAATAATGTTTTTATTTCTTTTTTTATTATTAGTATCGTTTATAATTGTATTGAATAAAAATTGGAAAAGATCTTTTTTATTTTCAAACTCAACTCTTTCTTGTTCTGAAAATAA